TTCATTCCTTAAAGTGCTTCTTTCGTTCATTCGGAGACACTTGTTTTGATTTTGAATTTGACCAATTGAGATATCTGGAAACAATATTTTTGATTATTTCCTCATTCAAATTGCGTCTTAGTCTATTTCTGTATTCTTTCTAGATTCAAAGAAAATCACAAATACAAATAAAATAGATTCATAGGTTTGAGTTCTTGTATAGAACTCATGTGTGAAAGAAATATTCGATAGATCACATAGAGACGACGAATGAGGTGGGTTGATTAACAATTCACAGATGAAAAAATGTCAAAAAAGAAAGCATTCACTCCTCTTTTGTATTTTGCATCTATAGTCTTTTTGCCCTGGTGGATTTCTCTCTCATTTACGAAAAGTATGGAATCTTGGGTTACTAATTGGTGGAATACTGGGCAATCTGAAATTTTTTTGAATGATATTCAAGAAAAGAGTATTCTAGAAAAGTTCATAGAATTAGAGGAAATCCTCTTCTTGGACGAAATGATCAAGGAACACTCGGAGACACGATTACAAAAGCTTGGTATAGGAATCCACAAAGAAACGATCCAATTAATCAAGATACACAATGAGGATCGTATCCATACGATTTTGCACTTATCGACAAATATAATCTGTTTTGTTATTCTAAGCGGTTATTCTATTTTTGGTAATGAAGAACTTGTTATTCTTAACTCTTGGGCTCAGGAATTCCTATATAACTTAAGCGACACAGTAAAAGCTTTTTCAATTCTTTTATTAACGGATTTATGTATCGGATTCCATTCACCCCACGGTTGGGAACTAATGATTGGCTCTGTCTACAAAGATTTTGGATTTGTTCATAATGATCAAATGATATCTGGTCTTGTTTCCACTTTTCCAGTCATTCTCGATACTATTTTTAAATATTGGATTTTCCGTTATTTAAATCGTGTATCTCCGTCACTTGTAGTTATTTATCATTCAATGAATGACTGATAAATGATCCACCGATATTAATCGAATCCAATTAGAATATTTGATTTGTTACTTTGTAGTTCTACATAAGCATTCAAAATCGTACTTACTCTTTTGATTTCTAACCATCCGGCCGGGGAATTCATCCTATATTTTTCCAGTAAAATTAGTCTAGTAAATAGCAGAATCATGAATAGGGAACTATACTAGCAACCTACTCAATTTATTGTAGAAATTTTTGGATCAATTATTAGACCATGCAAACTAGAAAGACTTTTTCTTGGATAAAGGAACAGATTGCTCGATCTATTTCCGTATCGCTCATGATATATATCATAACTCGGACATCCATTTCAAGTGCATATCCCATTTTTGCGCAGCAGGGTTATGAAAATCCACGAGAAGCGACTGGGCGTATTGTATGTGCCAATTGCCATTTAGCTAATAAGCCCGTGGATGTTGAGGTTCCACAAGCGGTACTTCCTGATACTGTATTTGAAGCAGTTGTTCGAATTCCTTATGATAAGCAACTGAAACAAGTTCTTGCTAATGGTAAGAAAGGAGGTTTGAATGTGGGGGCTGTTCTTATTTTACCGGAGGGGTTTGAATTAGCCCCTACCGATCGTATTTCTCCCGAGCTGAAAGAAAAGATAGGCAATTTGTCTTTTCAGAGCTATCGCCCCAATAAAAAAAATATTCTTGTGATAGGGCCTGTGCCTGGTCAGAAATATAGTGAAATCATCTTTCCTATTCTTTCCCCCGACCCTGCTACTAACAAAGATGTTCACTTCTTAAAATATCCTATATACGTAGGCGGGAACAGGGGAAGGGGTCAGATTTATCCCGACGGAAGCAAGAGTAACAATACAGTTTATAATGCTACAGCAGCGGGTATAGTAAGTAAAATAATACGAAAAGAAAAGGGGGGATATGAAATATCCATAACAGATCCATCGGATGGACGTCAAGTAGTTGATATTATCCCTCCAGGGCCAGAACTTCTTGTTTCAGAGGGTGAATCCATCCAATTTGATCAACCATTAACGAGTAATCCTAATGTGGGCGGATTTGGCCAGGGAGATGCAGAAATAGTACTTCAAGATCCATTACGTGTTCAAGGCCTTTTGTTCTTCTTGGCATCTGTTATTTTGGCACAAATCTTTTTGGTTCTTAAAAAGAAACAGTTTGAGAAGGTTCAATTGGCCGAAATGAATTTCTAGACTTGCGGATTTATCGACATCAAGTTCGTAAAAAGAACCAAATTGTTGTTGTTGATTATGATTTTGTATGATCAAAAAAAAATGAAATTCTGAAAAACCCCTTTTTTTGTTTATTCTTGTTTATACTCTTTTTCTACGGAATTCCTTGTACGGCATTTCGAGTCATAATAGCTAGATTCATTTGGAAGAAGGCTATTTGACTTTTCCCCGCTTCTTTTGTTTTTTAGCCAAATTGAAGTGGTGCGCCTTTGTTACTATTGCCAGATTTCAATGTCATAAAATTGGACTAGATATTAGCATAAGGAAGCGGGGAGCAAATAATTCTA